ATTCGACCTCATAGAGTTTCACTCCCGGAACTTCTTCGTAGTGGCTCCGTTCCATGCCTCATTTCATAGATAGGGAACCCCGAAGTGGCTCTATTTCATTATATTCCATCTATATCCCAATTCCATTCATTTAATTTGTTTGGTGTCATTGACATAAGAGATGTCATTTATAGTCTATATTTTTCCATATATATTGACAATTGATATTTGTTATATTATTATATATAATAAGGATATAATAAAAAAAGAATAATCCATATATATTGACAATTGATATTTGTTATATTATTATATATAATAAGGATATAATAAAAAAAGAATAATCCATATATATTGACAATTGATATTTGTTATATTATTATATATATTAAGGATATAATAAAAAAATAATAATAAATAATATCAAAAATTTCAGCAATAAAATAAAACAATAAAACAAGGGAGGTTTGTGATGATTTTGAACTCTTTTATAATTTTGAACTCTTTTCTATTAGGTAATCTATTATCCTTATGCATGAAGATAATAAATTCGGTCGTTGTGGTCGGACTCTATTATGGATTTCTGACTACATTCTCCATAGGGCCCTCTTATCTCTTCCTTCTCCGAGCTCGGGTTATGGAAGAAGGAACCGAGAAGGAGGTATCAGCAACAACCGGTTTTATTACGGGACAGCTCATGATGTTTCTATCAATTTGTTATGCGCCTCTGCATCTAGCATTGGGTAGACCCCATACAATAACTGTCCTAGTTCTACCGTATCTTTTGTTTCATTTCTTCTGGAACAATAACAATCAAAAAGGTTTTTTTGATTATGGATCTACTACCATAAATTTTATGCGTAATCTCAGCATGAAATGGGTATTCCTGAATAATCTTATTTTTCAATTATTCAACCATTTTCTTTTACCAAGCTCAACGTTAACCAGATTAGTCAACATTTCTATGTTTCGATGCAATAACAAGATTTTATTTGTAACAAGTAGTTTTGTTGGTTGGTTAATTGGTCACATTTTATTCATGAAATGTGTTGGATTGTTATTATTCTGGATACGGAAAAATCATTCTATTCAATCTAATAAGTACTTTGTGTCAGAATTTAAAAATTATATGGCTCAAGTCTTTAGTATTCTCTTATTTATCACCTGTGTCTACTATTTAGGCAGAATGCCATCGCCTATTGTCACTAAAAAACTGAAAGTGAAAGAAAACCAAAAATCAAAAAGAAAGAAAGAAAGTGAGGAAGAAAGTGAGGAAGAAAGCGATGTAGAAAGAAAGAAAGAAAGTGAGGAAGAAAGCGATGTAGAAAGAAAGAAAGAAAGTGAGGAAGAAAGTGAGGAAGAAAGTGAGGAAGAAAGTGAGGAAGAAAGCGATGTAGAAAGAAAGAAAGAAAGTGAGGAAGAAAGTGAGGAAGAAAGTGAGGAAGAAAGCGATGTAGAAAGAAAGAAAGAAAGTGAGGAAGAAAGTGAGGAAGAAACAAAGAAAGAAGAAGAAACAAATTTGGAAACGAAGAAGACTAAACACGAACAAGGGGGATCCGCCGAAGAAGACCCTTCAGAGATCCGGGTGAATAGAAATAGAAAGGAAAAAACAAAGAATGAATTCAAGTTTCACTTTAATGTTAATGAGACATGCTATAAAGATAGCCCAGTTTACGAAGATTCTTATCTTGATACCCATCAAGATAATTGGGAATTTGGAAAACTGAAGAAAAAAAAAAACACTTGTCTCCGATTTGGATTTGGATTTGAAAAACCTTTTCTTACGTTTCTTTTCGATTATAACCGATGGAATCGTCCATTGCGATATATAAAAAATAATCAATTTGAAAATGCTATACGAAATGAAATTTCACAATATTTTTTTGATACGTGTCCAAGTGATGGAAAACAAAAAATGTCTTTTACATATCTACCAAGTTTATCAACCTTTTCGGAAATGATAGAGCGAATAATTTCTTTGTACACAACGAAAAAACTATGCCACGAAGACCAATATAATTATTGGGTTTCTACTAATGAACAAAAAAAGTACAACTTGAAAAATGAATTAATAAGTCGAATCGAAGGTTTAGAAAAAGGATTCCTTGTTCTCGATATGTTTGAAAAAAGGACTAGATTCTATAATGATGAAAATGAACAAGAATGCCTGCCCAAAATGTATGATCCTTTTTTGAACGGACCCTATCGAGGAACAATCATAGAGGATTCTATAGAGGATTCTATAGAGGATTCTATAGAAATGTTTTGCATAAATAAAATGAATGACCCACTTCCTAATAATTATAATTCTCGAGAATTTGAACATCAAAAGAATCCGATAGAAGAAGAAATAGAAGAAATAAGTGAAATAGAAGAAGAAATAGAAGAAATAAGTGAAATAGAAGAAGAAATAGAAGAAGAAATAGAAGAAGAAATAGAAGAAGAAATAGAAGAAGAAATAGAAGAAATAAGTGAAATAGAAGAAATAAGTGAAATAGAAGAAATAAGTGAAATGGTTTCTCAATGGTCATACAAATTGGACGACGCCGAGGATTTGGAGGAGCAGGCGGAAGCGGAAGCGAAAGCGAAAGCGAAAGCGGAAGAGGAAGAGGAAGAGGAAGAGGAAGAGGAAGATAAAGATAAAGATAAAGATAAAAAAAAGGAAGAGGAAGATCCTGATATTCGCCCAAGAAAAGCCAAACGTGTGGTAATTTTTAATAATAAGGATCTAAAGGCCAATTCTGATACTACTAATACTACTACTAGTAAGAAGAATACTACTACTAGTAAGAAGAAGAATGCCCAAGAAAAAAAAGATGAAGAAGACGAGGAAGAACTGGCTTTGATACGTTACTCTCAACAATCAGATTTTAGTCGGGATCTCATAAAAGGATCCGTGCGTGCTCAAAGACGCAAAATAGTTATTTCTGAAATGTTTCAAGCAAATGTGCATTCCCCACTTTTTTTGGATCGAATAGACAAAACATTTTTTGTTTCTCCTTTTGATATTTCTAAAATTACAAATATAATTTTTAGGAACTGGGTTGGTAGAGAATCAGAATTTCAAATTTCTGATTTTGAGGAGGAAAAAGCAAACGAAAAAGACGAAAAAGACAAAAAAGACAAAAAAGACAAAAAAGACAAAAAAGAAAAAAAAGAAAAAAAAGACAAAAAAGACAAAAAAGAAAAAAAAGACAAAAAAGAAAAAAAAGACAAAAAAGACAAAAAAGAAAAAAAAGACAAAAAAAAGGAAGAAGAGGAAGAAGAAAAAGATCGCCGGAGAATAATATCCGAAACTTGGGATGCCCTTATGTTTACTCAAATAATAAGAGGGTCGATGTTAGTAACCCAATCTTTTCTTAGAAAAAACATCGTATTACCTTTATTGATAATAGCTAAAAATGTAGGCCGTATGTTATTATTCCAATTCCCCGAGTGGTACGAAGATTTTAAGGCATTGAATAAAGAAATGCATATTAACTGCACCTACAACGGTGTTCCATTATCAGAAACAGAATTTCCTAAAGATTGGTTAGCAGACGGGATTCAGATAAAGATTCTATATCCTTTCTGTTTGAAACCTTGGCGAGGAGCTAAAATTAAAGTACGGTCTGGTCATAGAGATTCAATGAAAGAAAAAAAAAACAAAAATTGTTTTTTAACAATATGGGGAAAGGAAGCGAAAGTTCCCTTTGGTTCTCCCCGAAAACGATTTTCTTTTTTTAAACCCATTTCTCAAGAAATCGACAAAACAATTAGAAAGGTTCAAAATCAATTTTCTATATTTATATTTATATTTCTAAGATTTTTAAAAGAAAGAATAAAATGGGCTTTACTAATTTCAAAAGTAATAAAAGTAATAATAAAAGTAATAAAAGTATGGATCATAAAAATAGCTCAAGTTAGAAAACGAATAATGAAAGAACTTGAAAAAATCACCCTAATTTTTTTATTTCTATTTATGAAGAGGAAAGTGAAAGTATATGAACCAAATCAAAATGGAAAAGATTTCCAAATCAATAATAAAATGAATAATGAATCGACCATTCAAATTCGATCCATGAATTGGACAAATTATTCACTCACGGAGAAAAAAAGGAAAGACCTTTCTGATAGGATAATTACAATCAGGAATCAAATAGAACAAATTACAAAAGACAAGAAAAAAAGAGTTCAAACTTATGATGATAAAAGATTGGAATACCCAAAATATATTTGGCAGCTATTTAAAAGAAACAATATCCGATTAATACGAAAATTTCATTATTTTATGAAATTTTTCATTGAAAAAATATACATCGATATCTTCCTATGTACAATTAACATTCCAAGGATCCATGCACAACTTTTCTTTGAATCAAAAAATAAAATTCTAAATAAATCCATTTACAACGATGAAATAAATCAAGAAGGAATTGATGAAACAATTCAAAATACAATGAACTTTATTTCGACTGTAAAAAAGTTAGTTTCTAATACGAATACTAATATTAGTGATAATAATTTCAATAGTTATTTTGACTTATCTTCCTTGTCACAAGCATATGTATTTTACAAATTTTCACAAACCCCATTATTTAACAAGTATAACTTGAGATCCGTACTTCAAGATCGGGGTACCTATCATTATCTTAGGGGAGAAATAAAGGATTATTGTATAAAACGAGGAATATTTGATTACAAATCAAGGCATAAGAAAATGAAAAAGTCTGGAATGAATGAATGGAAAAACTGGTTAAAGGGTCATGATCAATACAATTTATCCCCGGCCAAATGGTCTCGATTGGAACCAAAAAAATGGCGAAGTAGAGTCAGCCGTATGATTAAAAACAAAGACTTAATGAAATTGGATTCAGATAAAAAAGAAAAAATTCATCATTACATGAAAGAAAATTATGATGCAGGGGATTCATTGACGAATCAAAATAAAAAAAACAAATTTAAAAAACATTACGGATATTATTTTTTTTCACATAAATATATGAATTATGGAGATAAGACGGACAAGAACTTATATATTTATGGATCAAAATTACAAGTAAATGGTCACCAAGAAATTCCTTATAATTTCAATACACGGAAACCCGACTTATTTTATGTATTGTTAAATATAGCAGTTGATGATTTTCTAAAAGAAAGATATATTATTGCTAAGGATAAAAATCTGGATAGAAAATATTTTCATTGTGGAATTTTCCATTTTTGTATTAGAAAGAATATCGATATTGAGACTTGGACCAATACTATTGAGACTTGGACCAATACGCATGTTGGCACTAAGATTAAGAAAAATACTAAAACTGAAACTCATAAGTATCACAAAATTAAAAAAAAAGATATTTCGATTCATGAAAAAATCAACCCACCCACACCCAATCAAAAAAGAAACTTTTTTGATTGGATGGGAATGAATCAAGAAAGATTCTCTCGTAATCGGAACATATTAAATCGAACATTTTGGTTGTTTCCAGAATTTGTGCTACTTTTTGATACATATAAGATTAAACCATGGGTGATACCAATCAAATTACTTCTTTTAGATTTGTATGCAAATGAACATGGCAGCCACATATCATCCAATCAAAAAGAATATCTTGAATTAAAAAATTCCAACCAACAAAAAAACGAACAACAGAGCCAAATAGGTCTTGGCTCAGATCTACGAAAAAAAAAAGATGTTGAAAAACATGACGTTAAATCTGACGTTGAAAAAGAGGGAGAGACAAAAAAAGATGTTGAAAAACATGACGTTAAATCTGACGTTGAAAAAGAGGGAGAGACAAAAAAAGATGTTGAAAAACATGACGTTAAATCTGACGTTGAAAAAGAGGGAGAGAAGGAAAAAGAAATGGATTTGTTCCTGAAACAATTTTTTTATTTTCAATTCAAATGGGTTGACCCCTTCAATCAATTAATGTTTAATAATCTTAAGGTGTATTGTTTCCTACTTAGACTGCCAGATATAAACAAAAAAATTTTGATATCCTCGGTTAAAAGAAGAGAGATGCATATGGATATGATATTGATGACGAATAAGGCCGTTATTCCAGAATTACTAAAAAAAGGAATTTTTATTATCAAATCAATTCGTTTATTTATAGAATGGGATGAGCAATTTATTATCTATCAAACCATAAGTATTTCATTGGCGGATAAGAGTGAAAACCAAAATGAAACTAATGGAAAATGCATAAAAAAAAGAGATGTTGAGAAGAAGAATTTCGACAGATCCATTGCACAACATAGCAATATTCTTGTGAATAGAAAAAAAAAGAATTCGAATTTCCTTATTCCAGAAAATATTCTATCTACTAAACGTCGTAGAGAATTGCGAATTCGAATTCTTTTAAATTCCCGGAATTGGAATATTGTGGATATAAATCCAGTGTTTTTCAACGAAAACAAGATGAGAAACTGTGGACAATTTTTGAATGAAGACAGGTATCTTAATACAGATGTAAATAACATTAATATTAATACAGATGTAAATAACATTTTAAAATTAAAATTGCTTCTTTGGCCGAATTATCGATTAGAAGATTTAGCTTGTATGAATCGCTATTGGTTTAATACCAATAACGGCAGTCGTTTCAGTATGTTAAGGATACATATGTATCCACAATTTAGAATTAGTTAATGGTATATTGCTTGGATATCACATATTTGATAGATTCCGAAAGATGTACGCATAGGTTGCGTTACATTTTGGTACATGATACTAATTTAATGGCATATCAATTCAATTGGTTCTAGGAATAATAAATGGGCAGAATAGAATGTTCTTAGACACAAAGAAATAATTATCTTTCGTAAATGTATTTTCTCTCTTTCTATCCAAATCCCATTCGATTTTTTGAAAATCGAATGGGATTTGGATAGAATCAAAAAGTAGTATATGAATAAATCTACGCTTTTGCGTATACCAGATGAAAATGACTGGAATAATCATAATATAAATATAATAACATAATATAAATATAATAATTATTATTCCTGATCGGTAAAATCTATAAAATAAAAAGAAAGAAAACGGAAAAATATGTTATGGTAAAAAATTCATTCATCCCAGCTATTCAACAAGAAGAAAAAGAAGAAAACAACAAAGGGTCTGTTGAATTTCAAGTATTCAATTTCACCAATAAGATACGGAGACTTACTTCGCATTTGGAATTGCACAAAAAAGATTTTTTATCGCAAAGGGGTCTACGAAGAATTCTGGGAAAACGTCAACGGTTGCTGGCTTATTTGTCAAATAAAAATAGAGTACGTTATAAGATATTAATTAGTCAGTTGGATATTCGGGAGTCTAAAATTTGGATATGAATATTCGTTTGAATTTTTTTTAGTTATTATATTAAAAATTTTTCTAAGCCTCGTTTTGAGCAATTCATGGAATACTGAATTAGGGAAGAAAGGATATGACTGTACCGGCCACAAGAAAAGATCTCATGATAGTCAATATGGGTCCTCACCACCCATCAATGCATGGTGTTCTTCGACTAATTGTTACTCTCGATGGTGAAGATGTTATTGACTGTGAACCCATATTGGGCTATTTACACAGAGGGATGGAGAAAATAGCGGAAAACCGAACAATTATACAATATCTGCCATATGTAACACGTTGGGATTATTTAGCTACTATGTTTACAGAAGCAATAACGGTAAATGCACCAGAACAGCTGGGAAATGTTCAAGTACCTCAAAGGGCCAGCTATATCAGAGTAATTATGTTAGAGCTGAGTCGTATAGCTTCTCATTTGTTATGGCTTGGACCTTTTATGGCGGATATCGGTGCACAGACTCCCTTTTTCTATATTTTTAGAGAGAGAGAATTGCTATATGATCTATTCGAAGCTGCCACAGGTATGCGAATGATGCATAATTATTTCCGTATCGGAGGAGTAGCTGCTGATCTACCTCATGGTTGGATAGATAAATGTTTGGATTTCTGCGATTATTTTTTAACAGAAGTTGTTGAATATCAAAAACTTATTACACGGAATCCCATTTTTTTGGAACGAGTTGAAGGAGTGGGCATTATTGGTGGAGAGGAAGCAATAAATTGGGGCTTATCAGGACCAATGTTAAGGGCTTCCGGGATCCAATGGGATCTTCGTAAAATTGATCATTATGAATGTTACAATGAATTAAATTGGGAAGTCCAATGGCAAAAAGAAGGAGATTCATTAGCTCGTTATTTAGTACGAATCGGTGAAATGAGGGAATCTATAAAAATTATTCAACAGGCTCTCGAAGGAATTCCCGGAGGACCCTATGAGAATTTAGAAGTTCGGCGCTTTAATAGTGCAAAAAATTCCGAATGGAATGATTTTGAATATAGATTCATTAGTAAAAAACCTTCACCCAATTTTGAATTGTCGAAACAAGAGCTTTATGTAAAAGTAGAAGCCCCAAAAGGGGAATTAGGAATTTATTTGATAGGGGATAATAGTGTTTTTCCCTGGAGATGGAAAATTCGTCCACCAGGTTTCATCAATTTGCAAATTCTTCCCCAGATAATTAAAAGAATGAAATTGGCTGATATCATGACGATACTGGGTAGTATAGATATCATTATGGGAGAAGTTGATCGTTGAAATGATAATTGGCGCGACAGAAGTACAAGCTATCAATTCTTTTTCTAAATCAGAATCGTTAAAAGAAATCTATGGATTCGGCTGGCTCTTTGTCCCCGTTTTGACCCTTATACTGGGAATTACTGTAGGGGTACTAGTAATTGTATGGTTAGAAAGAGAAATATCCGCAGCGATACAACAACGTATTGGACCTGAATATGCCGGCCCGTTGGGAATTCTTCAAGCTCTAGCAGACGGGACTAAACTACTTTTTAAAGAGGACCTCCTCCCATCTAGAGGAGATATTCGTTTGTTTAGTGTCGGACCGTCTATAGCAGTCATATCAATTTTACTAAGTTATTTAGTAATTCCTTTTGGGTATCGACTTGTTTTAGCCGATCTCAGTATAGGTGTTTCTTTATGGATCTCTATTTCAAGTATTGCTCCCATCGGGCTTCTTATATCAGGATATGGATCGAATAATAAATATTCCTTTTCAGGTGGTCTACGAGCTGCTGCTCAATCTATTAGTTATGAAATACCATTAACTCTATGTGTATTATCAATATCTCTACGTGTGATTCGTTGGAACATAAACTTTGACCTCTCCCAGAAATGAAATAAAGGAAAGAAGGTGAATGTATTGAATAGATATCTTCATTTTTTATTTTTTATTCATTCAATTCAGATCGATGAGTTAAACCAAATAGTTATATGAGTGAAAGAAAACAGCTTTTCAATTTGTAGTAAGAGGATAAAATCTCATTCCCTATATACAAGAAAAAAGTGACAGAAAACATAAGCAGTGAAAACTGTTTATCCCAAGATTTTTTGATTAGTCATCATATCTTGAAGCGGATGCAAAAGATCAACTGTATGGAGTTTCTATTACTGTACTTGTATATATTACCTTACCATAACCATAGCGGGGATCAATCAAAAATCAGTGAACAGTTAGGAACACCAAGATACACAAAGGATTAGTAATAGATAATGTAAGGTATAAAAAAAATAGGTATTTTCACATAAAAACGAATCATAATAGGGGCTTTAAGTTGGTAGAAACGATCAAGCAGTACTTCCCCACGATTTCGATCTAGAGTATGCTCCTATTCACTGAATAAATAAATTACTATCAAGAACGAATTAATCCCTTTATTTATTTTTAAATAGTACTTTTTTTTTTCTGAGAAAGAAGAACAGGAATAAAAGAAATAGAATGCAATAAATAATAGAATAAAAAAAAGATCTTTATTTATTTTTTACTCCATATATAGCCATACATGTGGAATTCTGATTATTTATGATTCATGAACTAGTGACTAATTCTTTCTATCTATTTCTTTTTATAACGAGTATTTTATTGAAGGATTCAATTATTACCAAAACCAAACAAAGATTCATTTAAATTATAAGGGATGAGATCAATTCGGAAGCACCTTTTTCTAGCCGACAGAATTACATGGGTCTAATTTTTTGGACTCTCCGATGTATTTTTATTGTATCCACTATCCACGGATACCTTACCAAACAGGTCCTTACATTTATTTGTGTCCATAGAGAAGCCGTATGAGGTAAAAATCTCATGTACGGTTTTGGAATAGTGATGAGAACAGTGATGTTATTATCAACTATAATTATCTAACAGTTCAAGTACAGTTGATATAGTTGAGGCACAGTCAAAATACGGTTTTTGGGGGTGGAATCTGTGGCGGCAACCTATAGGGTTTATAGTTTTTATAATTTCTTCTCTTGCGGAATGTGAGAGATTGCCCTTTGATTTACCAGAAGCGGAGGAGGAATTAGTAGCAGGTTATCAAACTGAATATTCAGGTATAAAATATGGTTTATTTTACGTTGCTTCTTACCTAAATCTTTTAGTTTCTTCATTATTTGTAACAGTTCTTTATTTAGGGGGGTGGAATTTATCTATTCCGTACATATCCATTCCGGAACCTATCGGAACAAATGGAGTCTTGGGAATGACAGTTGGTATCTTTATTACATTAGCTAAAGCTTATTTGTTTCTGTTCATCTCTATCACAACAAGATGGACTTTACCTAGGATGAGAATGGATCAGCTATTAAATCTTGGATGGAAATTTCTTTTACCTATTTCTCTAGGTAATCTATTATTGACAACTTCTTTCCAACTTGTTTCACTATAAATACAAAGAATACGATAACGATATTCTATACTCATAACCTCTCTTAAACAAGAAAAAAAAAAAACATCAATTTATTCATCGATATATACAATATGTTTCCTATGGTGACTAGGTTCATGAATTATGGTCAACAAACAATACGAGCCGCAAGGTACATTGGTCAAAGTTTCGTAATTACCTTATCCCACACAAATCGTTTGCCTATAACTATTCAATATCCTTATGAAAAATCTATCACATCAGATCGTTTCCGCGGTCGAATCCATTTTGAATTTGATAAATGTATTGCTTGTGAAGTATGTGTTCGTGTATGCCCTATAGATCTACCCGTTGTTGATTGGAGATTTGAAAGAGATATTAAAAAGAAACAATTGCTTAATTATAGTATTGATTTCGGTATTTGTATATTTTGTGGTAACTGTGTCGAATATTGTCCAACAAACTGTTTATCAATGACTGAAGAATATGAACTTTCTACTTATGATCGTCACGAATTGAATTATAATCAAATTGCTTTGGGTCGGTTACCAATGTCAGTAATTGGAGATTACACAATTCAAACCGTTATGAATTCGACCCAAAGCAAAATATACAAAGAAAAATCCCTCGATTCAAGAACAATTACCAATTCCTAAGATATTGTTTTGATATTCTGATAGAAAGGATACAAGCTTTTTTTATTTTGGTTAGTCAGTTACTATAAATAATAACTATTAATTGTTGAGGATCATTCTTTGATTTAAACTGAGAATTTCTTTTTTTCGTGATGATTTCCAAATATCAAATGGAAACTACTCTTTTCTAGGATGAAAAAAAAAAATGGGGTAAGTGCTTTTCCCTTCCTGGACTATTCAGTAAGGTCATGAAATCTTTAGACTTATTTATCTCTTATTTTATACATAATGGATTTATCTGGACCAATACATGAGATTCTTGTAGTATTTCTAGGAGCAGTTCTTATATTAGGGGGTCTAGGAGTAGTCTTATTTACTAATCCAATTTATTCTGCCTTTTCGTTGGGATTGGTTCTTGTTTGTATATCCTTATTATATATTCCATCGAATTCCTATTTTGTAGCTGCCGCGCAACTCCTTATTTATGTAGGAGCCATAAATGTCTTAATAATATTTGCTGTAATGTTCATGAATGGTTCGGAATATTCCAATGATTCCCGTCTTTGGACCATTGGAGATGGGGTTACGTCACTGGTTTGTATAAGTATTCTTTTTTCACTAATTACTACTATCCCAGATACGTCGTGGTACGGAATTCTTTGGACTACAAGATCAAACCAGATTCTAGAACAGGACTTAATAATTAACGTTCAACAAATTGGGATTCATTTATCAACAGATTTTTATCTTCCGTTTGAACTCATTTCTATAATTCTATTAGTTTCCTTAATAGGTGCAATTACTATGGCTCGTCAATAAAAAATAGTTATAATTCCAAAAAGTTTTAGAATTCTATTTTTAAAAAGTCTCAAGTTTTTAGTTAAAGCCATTACCAATACCTTCTTTTGTTCTGTAATTGTAATTGTTCTATTATAGTCAATCGAATCATTCTAATTGTTGTTCATATTGAAATAAATCGAGATTGATGAGGAGTTAGTCGATGATGTTCGAGCATGTACTTTTTTTGAGTATCTATTTATTTTCTATTGGTATCTATGGATTAATCACAAGTCGAAACATGGTTAGAGCGCTTATGTGTCTTGAGCTTATACTAAATTCGGTTAATATAAATCTCGTAACATTTTCTGATTTATTTGATAGTCGCCAATTAAAAGGAGACATTTTCTCAATCTTTGTCATAGCTATTGCAGCTGCAGAAGCAGCTATTGGGTTAGCTATTGTTTCGTCGATCCATCATAACATAAAATCAACTCGTATCAATCAATCGAATTTGTTGAATAATTAGTCCTAATCATTCATTATATAAATATAAGAAAGAAAGACATATGAATTATTTATCATAATTCGATTAATATATATATATATATATATATATATATTTTTCATAAATTATATATTTTTCATAAATATAAAATATTATTTCATATTTATGTGCGACTCATATGACTGTGATTGGTAAAACGTAAATCAAAATCTCTTGGTAGTTTATCATGAACAGATTTAGAAATATATTCATTCTAAAAAATTTATATAAATTACTGATTCATCTGGTATCTACAATATAAATATATAATTCATTTACTATTGATTTTATCATACCAGATCGAAAATTCTTTATGTTCAAAACTTTAATTTTTAGTTTCAATGTCACATTCAGTCAAAATTTATGATACATGTATAGGGTGTACTCAATGTGTACGAGCCTGCCCCACGGATGTATTGGAAATGATACCTTGGGACGGATGTAAAGCTAAACAAATTGCTTCCGCGCCAAGAACCGAGGATTGTGTAGGTTGTAAGAGATGTGAATCCGCTTGCCCAACAGATTTTTTGAGTGTCCGTGTTTATTTATGGCATGAAACAACTCGCAGCATGGCTCTATCTTATTGATTGATACGTTACAAAAACTCCACTTGAATCATTTGATTCCCCTTTATCGACAAAAGCCCCTACTCTAGAACATAGATTCTGAGCACGGTCTTTTCTGGTCAAAGCGTATCTTGTCTTTATCACGAGTTATTTTCCTTGGTTAACACTACTTGTTGTTTTGCCGATATTTGCGGGTTCTTTAATTTTTATTCCCCCTATGAGGGGGAATAAGGTGTTTCGGTGGTATACCATATGTATATGTTTATTAGAACTCCTTCTAACGACTTATGCATTTTGTTACCATTTCCAATTGGATGATCCATTAATCCAATTGGAAGAAGATTTTCAATGGATAAAAATTTTTGATTTTCACTGGAGATTGGGAATTGATGGACTTTCCATAGGACCTATTTTATTGACAGGATTTATCACCACTTTAGCTACTTTAGCAGCTTGGCCAGTTACTCGAAATTCGCGATTGTTCTATTTCCTGATGTTAGCAATGTACAGTGGTCAAATAGGATCATTTTCTTCTCGAGACCTTTTACTTTTTTTCATCATGTGGGAGTTAGAATTAATTCCTGTTTACTTACTTTTATCCATGTGGGGAGGAAAGAAACGTTTGTACTCGGCTACAAAGTTTATTTTGTACACTGCAGGGAGTTCTATTTTTCTCTTAATAGGAGTTCTAGGTATGGGTTTATATGGTTCCAATGAACCAACATTAGATTTTGAAAGACTAGCTAATCAATCATATCCTATGGCATTGGAAATAATATTCTATTTTGGTTTCCTTATTGTTTATGCTGTCAAATCACCGATTATACCCCTACATACATGGTTACCAGATACCCATGGAGAGGCACATTACAGTACATGTATGCTTCTAGCCGGAATCTTATTAAAAATGGGAGCATATGGATTGATTCGGATAAATATGGAATTGTTACCCCATGCTCATTCTATATTTTCTCCCTGGTTTGTGATAGTGGGAACAATGCAAATAATCTATGCAGCTTCAACCTCTTTCGGTCAACGCAATTTTAAAAAGAGAATAGCCTATTCCTCCGTATCGCACATGGGTTTCACAATTATAGGAATTGGTTCTATAACCGGCATGGGACTAAATGGAGCCATTTTACAAATGCTTTCCCATGGATTTATTGGTGCTGCACTTTTTTTCTTGGTGGGAACGAGTTGTGATAGAATACGTCTTGTTTATCTCGACGAAATGGGGGGGATATCAATCCCAATGCCAAAAATATTTACCATGTTCAGTAGTTTCTCGATGGCTTCTCTTGCATTGCCAGGAATGAGTGGTTTTGTTGCAGAATTAGTAGTATTATTTGGGATAATTACCAGCTCAAAATTTCTTTTGGTGCCAAAAGTGCTAATTATCTTTTTAATGGCAATTGGAATGATATTAACTCCTATTTATTTATTATCTATGTTACGTCAGATGTTCTATGGATACAAGCTATTCAATGTTCCAAACTCTAATTTTTCCGATTCTGGACCACGAGAACTATTTATTTCGATCTGTATCTTTCTACCCGTAATAGGGATTGGTATTTATCCGGATTTTGTTCTCTTGTTATCAGTTGACAAGGTACAAGCTATTCTATCTAATTATTTTTATAGATAGTTTTCATTAATGAAACAAAAAGTCTTATAATTCTTTAATTTTTAAAATCGTTCGCTGTAGAATGCAAAAGAAAAAAAAAAAAATGAAGTTAATTAAGATTTTAATGAGATGCCTCTAGAGTTTTTGAGAACCATTTGACTCTTTGAGTCAAATGGTTCTCAAAAACTCTAACAAGCTTTCGTTATATATGAGACAATCTTCTTATGTATTCTTCATGTAGTTTATTCAATTAGAGTTATGTTAATGTGAATGACCCATAACTATGTAGACCTATTCCTAATAAATTAATCCCAAAATAGCATATCCAAATTATAAGAAATCCTATAGAAGCTACAAGTGCCGAATTTATATCTCGGAAACTTTGATTTGTTCTAGTATGCGAATAAATCGCGAATATGGTCCAAGTAATAAATGCCCAAGTTTCCTTGGGGTCCCAATTCCAATAAGATCCCCATGTCTCATTAGCCCATACTGCTCCGGAAAGAATGCCCATAGTTAAAAAGGTAAACCCCAAACTAATGACACGCGAACTCCAATAATCCAAACGCTGAGTCAATTGATATTTGTAATAATTTCGAAATGAAAGAAAAGAAGTGTTTTTTAAAACACTTCTTTTTTTAGTCAAGTATTCGATTTCACCAACGAAAAATTTCTTAATTAAGAAGTGTTTTCTTTTCAAAAAAATATTGATGTTTTTTCGAAATGTAATGACTAGAAGAGCGACTGATAATAATGATCCACATAAAAGAGCTGCATAGCTCAATAACATCATACTTACGTGCATCATTAACCACTGAGATTGTAGGGCGGGTACTAATATTGCGGATTGATGCATTTCCGTTAAAAGACCCGACGTGGCGAAACCTTGGGTAAAAATAGCACTTGGTGCGGTTATTGCGCTTAAATCATTTTTTGTGTTCTGTATCTTAATCTTAGAAATCATATGCATAATGGAGAAACTCCATGAAAGGAAAATTAATGATTCGTATAAATTACTTAATGGGAAATGCCTTGAATAAATCCAACGAATAACTAATAATCCTGTTATAGAGAAAAAGGTGGCTATCATTCCTTTTTCTGACGAATCGCGCAATCCCACGATTTCGTGGACTAATAAGGTCATCAAATGAATCATAATTACCATTAAAATGATCGAAAAAGAGATATGAGTTAATATATGTTCTAAAGTCACAAATATCATAAAAAGGAGGAGCCCCATTACAGAATTAAAATCGGGAATTAAATACATTATAGGATCCATTATGTCCCTTCTTTTAGGGGATGCCGCCACTCGGACTCGAACCGAGATGCTCTAGCACTGCTTCCTAAGAGCAGCGTGTCTACCGATTTCACCATGGCGGCTTACTTTAAATAATAATAAATAATAGTCAGTTCATGTTGAATCGTCGAGATTCCAGAATTGCATATAGTTTAGAAAACTTGATGAGAATCGATGAATAAAGCTCGTTTTCATTTGAAATTCATATGTGAATTTCAATAATCCTTAGTTAGTATCGCTGTGGGGTTCATTTTTAACAATCAACTTTCACATACTAGAAACTGAGTTCTCCTGGAACAGATAGAACTCAAAATTGTCCCTTTTTCTATGTTTTTTTTTATAAAACCATTTTTTTATGACAATTCGTTTATTTCCTGGATTTCTAAAAAAAAAAAAACATCGAAATAGAATTGCATATGTATCACAATCAAATCACTAAATCAAAGGAAATTTTCTAACAATTTCAATACCTTAGTATTATTAATAATACTATTAGTTGTAGTTGTGTCCATAATTTATAATTTATGATACCATTTACTAAATTACTAAATCTAATTGGGTCCTGGGCTATACATATAAGAAAAGAGTTTCAATCTCTCAATTCACTTTTGGAAAAGTTAAAAAAGTGAATTGAGAGATTGAAAAAAAAAAATAACAATAAATAATAAAAATATCGCGAGTTAACATTAACTTCAAAATGAAAAATAATGAGTGTATTATAATGAAAACTAAAATAATACTTATCTTATAGAGACCAATATAGAGACCAAGAGATGGAAAAATTCTTATTCTACATACCACAGCAGCTAGTTCTAACTCATATTGAGGAGTTCAACACATTAGTTAATGTGAATCATTCATCTTGAATTCAAAAAGTTTCAATTCTTTATGGTATGTCGACTCAGATCATTTCAAGATTTTATTTTATTATTTATTTACGGCAAAAAAAAACTTTTAGAGCGCCCGGTGGAAACAGATTTAGCTAAAGAAAGAGCTTTTACTGCAGTTAAATATCCCTTCTTCTTCCAAATATTTTTACGAATACGTTTCTTTGACAGAGAAATACGTTTTTTTGGAACCGCCATTCAAAAAGGAGTACTCATTTTTATCGTTGTATGTGAAAGACATGTATTGTTCAAATCAAAATAGACCATTCTTTTTAGTTATTATCCATAATTATCTTGTGGATAATAAATTTAATAACATAACATGCAAAATCTAAAAATACAAATAAATATATGTGCCCATTATATATCGCATATATAGGGATATAAAAAAAAAGGAAGAGAGTCTTATTTTAAAAATCCAAATAATTTTTTTTTTTATTATTTATTTTATTTTTTTTATTATTTATTTTATTAATTCCATTTTAAAAATTTAAATTTATTAATGATTAAGTTCAGCGTGCGATCCCTAAAATTTGAATTCTAATTTAATTAGAATTAGTCGTTAATCTCTTAAACAAGACATTCCATTACCGGAGAAAGATAACCTTAGTTCATTTTTGAGTTCAGTTCTATATGAAGTAAGGAGTATCATAATACTTCCAAGAAACATAAGTTTTCCTTATTGGAATCCAATCAATTAGCTCTTATTAGATAATTACTCAAATTCAATTAATTAGAATAACTAAGGTACCCTTTTATTGATTCGAATTAGTAATGGATACTATGACCCACATTCGAATTAAACACTGTTTTTGGTATAACTCTTTTTCCTTACTATATTATATGGTTATAACTCACCAGAATATAATAGTAAATATAATAGTAATAGTAGTAGTAGTAGAATGTAGTAGTAGAATGTTGATTTCTTTTATTATTGTTCCTCTCGAAAGAGGTAAGAATTGGTGAATCGGAAACAATAATAAAAAAAAAAAATGAAATTTGTTTTTTATGGAACATACATATCAATATGCATGGATAATACCCTTTCTTCCACTTACAGTTACTATATCAATAGTATTTGGACTTCTGATTATTCCCACAGCAACAAAAAATCTTCATCGTATGTGTGCTTTTATTAGTATTTTAATGCTAAGTATAACTATGGCGTTTTCGGCTAATCTGTCTCTTCAGCAAATAAATGGAAGTTTTATTTATCAATATCTATGGTCTTGGACCATCAATAATGATTTTTCATTAGAGTTTGGATACTTGATCGATCCACTTACTTCGATTATGTCAATACTAATTACTACTGTGGGAATTATGGTTCTTATTTATAGTGACAACTATATGTCTCACGATCAAGGATATTTGAGATTTTTTGCTTATATGAGTTTTTCTAATACTTCCATGTTGGGATTAGTTACTAGTTCCAATCTGATACAAATTTATATTTTTTGGGAACTAGTGGGAATGTGTTCGTATTTATTAATAGGTTTTTGGTTTACACGACCAATTGCAGCAAGTGCTTGCCAAAAAGCTTTTGTAACTAATCGTGTAGGGGATTTTGGTTTATTATTAGGAATCTTAGGTTTTTATTGGATAACAGGCAGTTTTGAATTTCGGGATTTGTTCGAAATAGTAAAAAACTTGATCCATAATAATGAGGTCAATTCTTTATTTGCTACTCTGTGCGCATCTTTCTTATTCGTCGGCGCAATCGCGAAATCTGCACAATTTCCCCTTCATGTATGGTTACCTGATGCCATGGAGGGACCTACTCCTATTTCGGCTCTTATACACGCTGCTACCATGGTAGCAGCGGGGATTTTTCTTGTAGCTCGGCTTCTTCCTCTTTTCATAGTAATACCTTACATAATGAATCTAATATCTTTAATAGGCGTAATAACAGTATTATTAGGAGCCACTTTGGCTCTTGCTCAAGGAGACATTAAAAAAAGTTTAGCCTATTCTACAATGTCTCAATTGGGTTATATTATGTTAGCTCTAGGTATGGGTTCTTATCGAGCTGCTTTATTCCATTTAATCACTCATGCCTATTCTAAAGCTTTATTGTTTTTAGGATCCGGATCTATTATTCATTCAATGGAACCTATTGTTGGTTATTCACCAGATAAAAGTCAAAATATGGTTCTTATGGGCGGTTTAACAAAATATGTTCCAATTACAAGAATGACTTTTTTATTAGGTACACTTTCTCTTTGTGGTATTCCGCCTCTTGCTTGTTTTTGGTCCAAAGATGAAATTCTTAATGATAGTTGGTTGTATTCACCAATTTTCGCAATAATAGCTTGTTTCACAGCAGGATTAACTGGATTTTATATGTTTCGGATGTATTTACTTACTTTTGATGGACATTTGCGTGTTAATTTTCAAAATTACAGTAGTACTAAAAATGGATCGTTCTTTTTAATATCTCTATGGGGAAAAGACGAAGCGCCTAAAGCAGTAAATAGAAATTCATTTTTCGCAATAATAAATAATAAGGTCTCTCTTTCTTCATCTTCAAAGGATACATATAAAATATATTATAATGTAATAAATAGAATACGCTGTTTTAGTACTTACTTTGGAAAAAAAGATACTTATATGTATCCTCATGAATCGGACAATACTATGCTATTCCCTCTACTTATATTGGGATTATTCACTTTGTTTATTGGATCAATAGGAATTCCTTTTGATCAAAGAGTAGTAGATTTGGATATATTATCCAAATGGTTAACTCCATCAACAAACCTTTTGCATCAAAATTCAAATTACTCTGTAGATTGGTATGAATTTTTTACAAATGCAATTTTTTCAGTAAGTCTAGCCCTTTTCGGACTATTAATGGCATATTTTTTTTACGGGTCTGTTTATTCATCTTTCCAAAATTTGTATTTAATCAATTCATTTTTTAAAAAGGGTCCTAAAAGAATTATCTTGGACCCAATTA